TATTATATAATTATACAATTTCAAGACCACAATGAATCTATAGGATAAAATCTTTTATTTACAGCGGAATGGTATACAAAGTCAACAGATCTCAATGAATAAAAAATAGGATTTATGGCTACACAAACCGTTGAGGGCGTTTCTAGATCTGGTCCAAGACGAACTGTTGTAGGGGATTTATTAAAACCATTGAATTCAGAATATGGTAAAGTAGCTCCGGGGTGGGGAACTACTCCTTTGATGGGTGTTGCAATGGCTCTATTTGCGATATTTCTATCTATTATTTTGGAGATTTATAATTCGTCCATTTTATTGGACGGAATCTCTATGAATTAGATTCACAAGAACCGACTAACTAGCTTTTCAATAAAGAGGAAAGTTAAGTATTTCATTTAGGTCTTTTATTTTTAGTCCATTTCATTTTGATTTGGTAGTTCGACCGTGGAATTTCTTTGTTTCTGTATTTCCGGAATATGAGTGTGTGACTTGTTATAATTGATCCTATTGACAGTACAGAATATAAAAAGGATCTGTCATCTTGATAGAGATGGGTTTACCCCGTCAGATATTTATTCTAGTATCTCTGGAGCACGGAAAATAGAAAATAGATTTTAAAGTATTAGAACTATGATTCCATACTTAACTTAATATTTGGACCTCGCAACCGGACTTCAAAAATTTTTAAAAGAGAAAGAGTTAGAAGTTAAGTTTTAATAAATCGAAAGATTTTGATTCTTTCAAACCACCGCGGCGCTTATCTTTATTTTGATCAAAGGACAAACGTTTCTTTGGATTCTTTTTCATTATATCTATTCATTGAATATGTGATGATCCAGCAGTTCTTACTCAGGGAATTTTTGGGACTAGATTAAAGGTTTTTCAATCATCGTGGTTTTGGTATGAATCTGAAGTTTTTTTTTAATTGATTCATGGGGTCTTAACAAGAGAATTTCTATCAATAAGAATAATAAAGAAGGCTGCAGTAAAGTCACATTACACACACACAAATAAAAAAAAATACAAATAAAAGAAAAAATTTAGTAATATAGAATATTCAAGAGGCCTGTAACGATCAAGATAAAGACGAGTGAGCCGACTTGAGATTTTGGCATTATAACCGCAAAGAATAGCTTTCGGATTTCTATTTTTTCTTATCTTCAGAGAAGATCGGAATCATAGGATTAAGTTAAGAAGTTTCAAACTTTCTATTACACATATTTCGTTACAACTAGTATTTTGATATTTCTGTTTGAGCCGTACGAGATGAAATTCTCATATACGGCTCTCAGGGGGGGTTTCCTTGGTTTACCTATCTCAATAAAGTCTATGATTGGTTCGAAGAACGTCTTGAGATTCAGGCGATTGCCGATGATATAACTAGTAAATATGTTCCTCCCCATGTCAACATATTTTATTGTTTAGGAGGAATTACACTTACTTGTTTTTTAGTTCAAGTAGCGACAGGGTTTGCTATGACTTTTTATTATCGTCCCACCGTTACTGAGGCTTTTGCTTCTGTTCAATATATAATGACTGAGGCTAACTTTGGTTGGTTAATCCGATCAGTTCATCGATGGTCGGCAAGTATGATGGTTTTAATGATGATCCTGCACGTATTTCGTGTGTATCTCACTGGTGGTTTTAAAAAACCTCGCGAATTGACTTGGGTTACGGGTGTTGTTTTGGCTGTATTGACCGCATCTTTTGGTGTAACTGGTTATTCCTTACCCTGGGACCAAATTGGTTATTGGGCAGTCAAAATTGTAACAGGTGTACCTGAAGCTATTCCTGTAATAGGATCATCTTTGGTAGAGTTATTACGCGGAAGTGCTAGTGTGGGACAATCTACTTTGACTCGTTTTTATAGTTTACATACTTTTGTATTACCCCTTCTTACCGCTGTATTTATGTTAATGCACTTTCCAATGATACGTAAGCAAGGCATTTCCGGTCCTTTATAGAGAATATGGGAGAGAATATGGATCATAGATTTTTGTGATATTTGTAATCAATCATTTATCATTTTGGGGAGGAACAATAGTATTTCATTGCTACAAATATGGATTATTTAAAAGAATAAGACATGTATTTTGATACTTCCCTTCAACTTAACCAAATTGGATTATTTATTTTATTTAACATACACGAATAGTTGAAGGGAATTCTCCGAAGAAGAAAAAAAGGATTATGGGAGTGTGTGACTTGAACTATTGATTGGACCGCGCAGATATATGATTTTATCTTATCTGCCACATTTGAATTTACAATGAAATGTGTCTTTGTTCCAACCACCGCGCAAGCCCCCCTACAGAGGATAGGCCGGTTGAGGAGAATCTTTTCTATGATCAGACTCGATCATGCCCTGCATGAACAGGCTACGCAAGATCCAGTAAAATAAGTGATGTAGTCTTATCCGGATTATGTCTTATCTATTTCACTTAACTTAATAGTATGGAAATGCATTCATTTCCTATGCATTGACTCGATTTATGATACTATC